CTAAAATGTTTTTCTATTTGTTAGAAAAACAATAAATTGTTTATTGGAAGGTATAATGCTAAAATATCAAATCGGCTCATTTTTTGTGTTGATCATTCTAGGCCTCTTGAAATTTCTATATTATCCAGTGCAATTGTTATTGCCTTGTTCAATTATTATTGCCCTCATTTGGGGTTTATATATGGATTGTTATTAGTCGTGTTTTAGTTTTTAGTTTGTAATTTGAATAGAAATTTTCTTGTTAAAATCCTCGAACTCAATTGAAACCTCAGATTCACACCAGAACCACGATGACGCAATAAAAAATTTAACCTAAGTTAAGTTCAAAGAATCTTTGAGTACGAATCCTTGTCTCATCACTTTGTTGAAAGGTTTGTCTTTGACTCCACAAATGAAAGATAGTCAAAAAGTTGAAAAAAAAAAGAAAACTTTGTTTAATTTCATTTATTTTGATCTTTTTTTTGTTTGGTTACGAGTTCTAAATAATTAATTATGAATCATAGTTCTAAAACTTTCGACTTGTTTTTTTTCATCTATTTCGTGCTCCAGATATTACGATTTCAAAATAATATCTGACGATCAAAAAACTATCTCTAGGAAGATGACAGATCCTTTCTCTGTATTATCAAGAGGATTCATTAAAACAAGCCGCACACTCATATTCCAGAAATACAGAAAAAATGTCACAATCAAACTACCCGCCCTCCCCCAAAAGGAAATAGCGAACGGTGAAATAAAAAATAATTTTTTATTTCAAACCTAAGGATCAAGAGTACTTAAAAATCTAATTTACGGAAATCCCATCTAATAAAACAGATGAATTATAAATTTCCAAAATAATACATAAAAATACTGCAAATAAAGCCATTGCGACTCCCATCAATGGGGTAGTTCCCCAGCCCGGTGCTACTTTCCCATATTCGGAATTCAATGGTTTCAATAAATCCCCTACAAGAGTTCGTCTCGGACCAGATCTAGAACTACCCTCAACGCTTTGTGTAGCCATAAATCTAATTTTGTATTAAGTGAGATCTGTTGACTTTGTATACGATTTCATTGTAAATAGATGATCTTATCAGAGATCCATTGTACTTTTTGAAATTCTCTAAGAATGGAAACAGCAACTCTCGTCACCATCTTTCTATCTGGTTTACTTGTAAGTTTTACTGGGTATGCCTTATATACTTCTTTTGGGCAACCCTCTCAACAACTAAGAGATCCTTTCGAGGAACACGGGGACTAGATCTAGTAAAGCGTCTCCCAATAGACTATTGGGAGACGCTTTACTAGATCAACAAAACTAAAAAATCATTTCACCTTTTTACTTTTTAGTTGGAACTTTTGGAGGTTCTCGAAAAAAAATAGCGAAAAAAATAATTCCTAAAGTCGAGACTAAGAGGAATGTATAAACCAATGCTTCCATAAATTCAACCGTGGTTTACAATTATAGCTTCCATACCTGTTTATTTTGAATCATATCCATAAAGTTCTGGACACTCTAGACAACCAAAAAAAAAGCCAGGACAAAGCCCGGTTTGTTCTATTATACTGCTTGTCTTCGTGTTGTTGGATCTCCAATTTTTTGGAATGTTCCAAATTCCACTTGAGCATCTAAATCTGGATCAATACCAGCAAAAACATCTCGGAACAAGGTTCGCGCACCATGCCAAATGTGGCCAAAAAAGAAAATAAGCGCAAAGGAAGCATGACCGAAAGTAAACCAACCTCGAGGACTGCTACGAAAAACACCATCGGATTTCAAAGTAGCACGATCTAATTCAAAAATTTCACCCAGTTGAGCTCGTCTAGCATATTTTTTAACAGTCGCAGGATCACTATAGGTAACCCCATTCAGCTCACCCCCATAGAACTCAACAGTTACACCTACTTGTTCAACACTATATTTCGACTCGGCTCTTCGAAATGGAACATCAGCTCTAACAATGCCGTCTCCATCTATTAAAACAACAGGAAATGTTTCAAAAAAGGTAGGCATACGTCGTACAAAAAGCTCACGTCCTTCTTTATCTTTAAATATAGGATGTCCCAACCAACCAACTGCTATTCCATCTCCATTATCCATCGAGCCCGCTCGAAATAATCCACCTTTGGCCGGATTATTACCAATGTAATCATAAAAGGCTAATTTTTCAGGAATTTTCGCCCAAGCTTCGGATAAGCTTTTATTTGCAGCTAACTCATCACTAACTCGTCGAGAGATTTCTTGTTGGAAGTATCCTTGATCCCATTGATAACGAGTTGGACCAAATAATTCAATTGGGGTGGTTGCTGACCCATACCACATAGTTCCAGCAACTACAAAAGCTGCAAAGAAAACCGCAGCAATGCTACTGGAAAGGACAGTTTCAATATTTCCCATTCGCAATCCTTTGTATAGACGTTGAGGGGGGCGGACACTAAGATGAAATAGCCCTGCTAAAATGCCCACAGTACCTGCTGCAATATGATGAGAGGCTATTCCTCCAGGAATTAAGGGATCAAAGCCTTCAACACCCCACGCTGGATTTACAGCTTGGACATTTCCGGTTAGTCCATAAGGATCGGAAACCCATATTCCCGGACCGTACAATCCTGTTACATGAAAGGTCCCAAATCCAAAACAAGCAAGCCCCGAAAGAAATAAATGAATTCCAAAAATCTTCGGCAAATCCAAAGATGGTTTTCCTGTTCGTTCATCAGAAAAAATTTCTAAATCCCAATACACCCAATGCCAGATAGCTGCCAAGAAGCACAAACCGGAAAAGACAATATGTGCCCCGGCCACGCCTTCATAACTCCAAATACCCGGATTTGTTATAGTTCCTCCTGTGATACTCCAACCGCCCCAGGAATTTGTTATTCCTAAACGAGTCATGAAGGGGATAACAAACATACCTTGTCGCCACATTGGATCGAGAACGGGATCCGATGGATCAAAAACTGCTAATTCATATAAAGCCATCGAACCGGCCCAACCAGCAACTAAAGCCGTATGCATTATATGAACAGCCAGCAAACGACCGGGATCATTCAATACGACGGTATGAACACGATACCAAGGTAAACCCATGGAAATACCCCTTTAAAATTATTAATGAATAATAAATACTATGTAACTTTATTGCACTGAAAAAACAATGTTATAGACCTACTTTTTTCATCAGATTATCCCCGAACAAAAAAAGATTTTTTTGTTAAGTAATAATATAAAAATTTGGGTTGTAGGAACAAGGAGAAGCAGATCTATTCTATACTCGATAAGTATCAATACGCAATGGGGTTTTGATATTAGTTTAGCTGTATCATATCAATTGCATAAAAATTTTTTGATTATTCAAAAAAGCTCTTTTTGAAGGCATTCAATTTATGCATAAACAAAAACTTTGTGGCCTTAACCAATTAATTGTTATGCTTTCATATCAAAGTAAAAAAAAAAGTCTGACATTTTTTTTCACCTTATGCCAGTAGGTGTTCCAAAAATTCCTGAATATGAGTTTGAAGATCGTGAGTATGAAGTTGAAGAGTCTGAATATGACTCGGACTATTGGGATGAAAATGGGGATGAAACCGAGGATGAGTACGAATATGCCGATGCCGAAAAAAAGTTCAATTGGGTTGACTTACCCAATCTTCTTTATGAAGAAAGAATCCTTTTTTTAACTCGAAAAATAAATAACGAGCTCGCAAATCAACTTGTGGGGCTTATGACTTATCTTAGTATAGAAGACGAGACCACCGATTTAACTTTCTTTATAAATTGTTTGGGCGGGTGGGTAAAGGCTGGCCTAGCTATTTATGATATGATGCAAGCTGTCCCACCGGACATCAATACAATAGGCGGGGGAGCAGTCGCTTCAATGGCATCTTTGATACTAGCCGGAGGAGAAACGTCGAAACGGTTAGCATTCCCGCACGCTAGGATAATGATCCATCAACCGGCGGCTCTTTTTTCTGAGTTCGAAGCGGGAGACCTTTGTATGGAAATAAATGCATTAATGAAAATGCGCAAGACCATCACAAAAGAGTATGCAAAAAAAACAGGCCAACCCTTCTCGATCGTATATGCCGATATGGATAGAGATTGTTTTATGTCAGCTCAAGAAGCCCAAACTCATGGAGTAGTTGATTTTATAGCAGACGAGTTGAGTAGATACTAGACGCAATTGAACGCAAATTGCGATTTTCTTTTGGTAACCTCTTACTCCAATTTTCTATTTTTACATTCAAAAAAAAAAGAATTTTGTTTTGTAGAAAAGATATAAAACCTAATTAAAAAATTAATTTTTTGATTCAAGTTATAACCGGTTCGGTTAGGATTAATCTAAACCAGCTTATTCTACATATATCTTATTATACATATATAGTTAACATGCCAACCATTAAACAACTTATTAGAAACACAAGACAGCCAATCAAAAAAATTAACAAATCCCCGGCTCTTGCGGGATGTCCTCAGCGCCGAGGAACGTGTACTAGGGTGTATGTGTGACTCGTTTAGATCGTTGATCGGGGAGGGGGAGGGACGAATAAAAGACAAAACTTTTTGTATTCTCCGCTCGAATACACTAAAAGTATGATAGATAAAGAACAGCCTCAGGTTTTTTTTTTCTTAATCTAACAAGATATCTAGTCTATCCTTCTTTTTGTAAAAAAAAAATTATGGTTTCATTGGTGAAACTTCAATCACCCGTAGTTTCAATTGAAACTACGCAAGAATACCCAAACAAATAATTCTGAACTTTAGTTTATTAAGTTAAGCAGGGTTTCTACTTTATCCCTTTTGAATCCAAAAAAAGACGGCTCCTTTTTGGTTAGGAACAGACTACGAGGGTCAGCTAATTAGCCAATCTTCCTAATTCAATACCGTTACTGTATCGCTAGATCTCGGTGTGAAAGATCTATTGCTGACTAATTAATAGGTAGAGCCAAAAAATGTGAACTGTACAAGTTACCAAAAAGTTTTTAACTAATTAACTAAAAAAGAGCTCCGGTGTATCGAGAAGACCTCACTGTTTGAAAGAAGTGACCATAGAAACGATGGAACCCGCACTATTTTTGTTAATAGGGGTAATTCAAATTTTTGAATAAAATCCTTATCTAATATGGTTGATTTTTTATTTACTTTTTTAATCTCAATCCATATTTCGTATTTCTAAAAAAAAAAATGAATTTAAAATCAAAGTGTGGATAGGAAGGTTATAGTAGCAAAAGCCGTTGGAATTCATGTTTTATACATTGGAAAATAAGTTTTGTTAGTATAGAAAAGGGCAAAAGAATAGCTTAAAGACAACAAATCTATCTATTCGTTATTCATCAAAATTTCACTTATTCAATGACTAGAACTAGACGAGGATATATAGCTCATCGACGTAGAACCAAAATTCGTTTATGCACATCAAACTTTGGGGGAGGGAATTCACGCCGTACTAGAAGTATTATTCAACAAAAAATGAGGTCTTTAGCTTCGGCTCATCGGGACAGAAATAGGCAAAAAAGAATTTTTCGGCGTTTATGGATTACTCGTATAAATGCATCAATTCGCGCAAATAGTTTAGCCGTTAATTATAATAAATTAATAAATCATCTCTACAAAAGAAAGTTACTTATTAATCGGAAAATACTTGCCCAAATAGCTATATTAAATAAAAATTGTCTTTATACAATTTCAAATAGCATTCAAAACAACACATAAGAATGACTAGCAGGAAATTGTGGCTAACAAATTTCTCATGATAATATCCTTCAAACCAAGTTCTGAGAAGGTAGAATAGAAATTCAAAGTTAAATATGATAAAAAATATTGTAAAAAGCGGGATCAATCATGCAATCAAACTAACTCAAAACATTCACAAAAAAGATTTACTAATTTGTAGTCTTATGATTGGACTATCAGCCAACCAAAATATCTAATTTTTTGGTTTTTAAAGTGTAAACTCGGATTGTAATTTTGAGTCAATTGAAGAATAAATTTTTTTTTTTCTGTTTCGATAACCAGTAGTTGGATTAACCAAATTTCTTTTTTTTAATTTAAAAAATTTCATTTTTTTTTCGTTATTATTATTAATAAAAGGTAATAAAGATAAAATACGCGCTTGTTTTATAGCAGTAGTAAGTAATCGTTGTTGTTTTAAAGTCAATCTATTCACCCGCCTCGATAAAATTTTTCCTTGTTCACTAATAAATCGACTAATTAAACTCATATTTCTATAATCAATTCGATCCCCCGATTGGATCGGGGGCAAGCGCCTACGAAATGATCGATTCGACTTAAGAAAACGTCGCTTGGGTTTAAGAAAACGTCGATTGGGCTTAAGAAAACGTCGCTTCGATTTATCCATGATTTTTTGATTGAGTCCTTATAAAAAAATTGTTTTGTTTGATCAGCTCAAAAATGCTAATAATTTTTAATTACAGTAAAAATAAAAGAAAAGGCTTTTGTTTAGTTCTCCCCAAGAGATAATTTCACATATTCAAAAATATGGTAGTATGCGCAGTAAACTGCTACTACCATTTAAGTTATAGACTGTTTACGACTATTTTTTGATTTCTACGTGAATTGTATGTTTGTAACAATAAGAACAGAATTTTTTCAATTCCAAACGACTTGGTGTATTGTGTCGATTCTTTTGAGTAATATATCTAGAAATACCTGTTGATTTTTGATTCTCAGTTTTTCGAACACAGTTGGTACATTCCAAAATAATCACTATACGCGCTTCTTTTCCTTTGGCCATGAACCTCCGCATTTCTTTTTTATTTAAGTTAGTTTTTCTTCGGTCAACTCTTTTTGATTTAGTTACAAATTGAAGTAAAGAAAAACTCAATTCCTTAGAAATCCATTTGAAACAATTTCATTGTCTAATAATAAATGGCAATTCAATAAATAACAAATCTCTAGTGGGTTTGGTATGAATTACAAGCTTGTTTTGTAGTTAAGGATTTGTTTTAGATGATGGAAACACGATCTATATCAATCGTTTTTTTATGATTAGGAACCGGATATTATTCAATATTTGTTCAATAAACTTTGAAGTTAATTGAACAAATATTGAATACTAAAAAAAACCTATTTTGTTAAGTTTAAAGTCATTTTGACTTGGGGTATTTTATAAGCTATCACTAAAGTCTAGCCAAATAAAAAAGGGGATTAGTCCCAGATAGGAAATTCGATTTCTAATCTATTTACGACCCCCTGAATTAATAACTAAAATGAAAAAAAAGGAAATGTTAAGGCATCCGGGAAAAAACGATTGATTTCTATCAATATACCTGCTAAAGAAGCGAACCATAAAGTACTTATTACCGGTGCAACGGATAGATAGGTTTTGAAATTTTTCATTTTCAATACTCCCTTATTAGTGTTTCTTGTAAAATTTGTTATTTAGTTGCTATTTTGCGTACTATTTTTTTGTATTATAATACATTGTAGTCCATATTGAGTGGAATGTGTATATGATCATATACATATTGTCAAATTGACAAATTGAATTGGATTTGTTTGATAGGCAGAATCTAAAATTGAATTTAACATTGCAAATGATTTGATAGATTAATTTGTGGAGGGCCAAAAATGGCTATTGAACAGATTTACTAGACTCTATGTGAAGATTAAATATATCGGAAGTATCATTCTTTTTTTCTGTGCATCTTGAATCAAATTCTTATTTTATCGATTATGATATTTTTTAGAAGAATACTAAAGAATAAACAAAAAGATAAGTTTCGAAAAATATGTGGAAAACAAAAAAGGGATTCTTTACAATTGAATTATAAACCAATTGAAAGGGATGTAGCGCAGCTTGGTAGCGCGTTTGTTTTGGGTACAAAATGTCACGGGTTCAAATCCTGTCATCCCTACCTATTACTTCACCTCGGAGCAATAAGGAAAAATCATATGCTTCCCATTAATTCAATTGCGAGAGAAGAAAATAATTTAGAAGAGAATCATTTTTTCATTTTTTTCCTTAATCTATTGTAAAGAATCATCGACACGCCTTCAAGATCGGTTGTGAAGCTAATGAACAAAAAGAATTCCTAGGTTAAAAAAAAAAAAACGCTCTTAGTTCAGTTTGGTAGAACGTGGGTCTCCAAAACCCAATGTCGTAGGTTCAAATCCTATAGGGCGTGATTCTTTTTGTCGTTTCCTAAGCTAAGAAAAAGGTTGATGAAAAAAAAATTGACCTCCCCCGTTTAGCGAAGGAGGTCAAAAAAAAAGGTCTTTTATAAAAAATCAAAGTTCCAATTGATCACCGCGTCTATATTGTAAATATGCCGTGACGAATAATCCAGCTAACGTAATAGGAATTAAACCTAATACAATTCCAAATAGAAAAACTTCAATCATTTGAATTTGTTTATAAAACAATAAAAAATGCAATATCTAATTTTCAATATTAATCCATATTGATCCAAAATCTCAATAATAACCGAACTAAGAGTAAAAAAAAAAATTAACGGAAAAAATCAAAAAGTATAGAAAAATTAGTTGTTGGTCTGTTTATGGTTTGGGGATTCAATTTCTTCTTTTTTAAATAAGTCGTAGCTTGCTTAGACCAATAAATAGAACCGAAGTTACTGTTAAGGATGCTAATAGAAAACCGAAATAACTAGTTAAAGTAGACATAAAGGAACTAAATCAACTTTTTTATCTATTTTAGACATAAGATTGTAAGGCATTTTCCTAAGTGCAATGGCAACTTTTCAATTTGCATTTAGTATAGATTATAGATGACACTAACAAAAAGAGAATACTATATAGTATAGATAGGTATCCAAGCTAAGAGAATAACAAAAAAAAAATTAATAAACAGCCAAGTAAACAAGTAAAGATTTTTTTCATGTTTAGTCTTTTTTGTTCTTTGATCCAACATCTGAATCTACCATGATTTAGTAGTGTCCAAATCATTTTTAAAATTAAACAAAAAAAAATTCAATGAAAAGCTAAACGAGGGATTTTTTTATCCAAAACAACAGGATGATTTTTTGAATTTTGCATTGAAGGCAATTCAAATACTAGAGTAACCATCTACAAAACTACAAAAATTGGAAGCTTATAAAAAAAAGTTACCAGAACATTTTAAAGACTCAAAGACCTTTTTTATCTGGGCTATGATAGTCCAGAAGGTAAATACTCTAAAAAGAAACACCAAAAACAAATTAGAAACAATATGTTTTTTTGACTGATTGACCTTGCGTTGCTGTGTCAGAATAAGGGTAGCTATACTGATTCGGTATACTTTAAAGAAACCTTCGGTATTAAATTGACGATCTTACAAAGACATTCTTTCAGTAACTTTTTTTTTACTGATCGCATCTTTTACGAAATCGATCCTTTTTTACTTTATGTAGAAGAATATGTGGAGCTCAGCATGTCTGGAAGCACAGGAGAACGTTCTTTTGCTGATATTATCACCAGTATTCGATATTGGGTCATTCATAGCATTACTATACCTTCTTTATTCATTGCAGGGTGGCTATTCGTCAGCACTGGTTTAGCTTACGATGTATTTGGAAGTCCACGTCCAAATGAATATTTTACAGAAAGCCGACAAGGAATTCCATTAATAACTGGCCGTTTTGATCCATTGGAACAACTGGATGAATTTAGTAAATCGTTTTAGGAGGCCTCAATGACCATAGATCGAACTTATCCTATTTTTACAGTACGCTGGTTAGCTGTTCACGGCCTAGCTGTACCGACCGTTTTCTTTTTGGGATCCATATCAGCAATGCAATTTATCCAACGATAAACCTAACCACAATTCATTAGAGAGCTATGACACAATCAAACCCGAACGAACAAAATGTTGAATTGAATCGTACCAGTCTTTACTGGGGGTTGTTACTCATTTTTGTACTTGCTGTTTTATTTTCGAATTATTTCTTTAATTAAAAAAAAAAAACAGCAATTAAAGAAATAATTCGAAAATAAAATAGTCGAATAAGAAAAGTACGAATTGTTTTATCCCAGCGGAAGGATACCATTTTAGAATTATCTACGACTGTTTATGTCTATAGTATGACCACTTGATGAAAAATATAGGAGGAAGTGGGATAAATGGCCGATACTACAGGAAGGATTCCTCTTTGGCTAATAGGTTTTGTAGTAGGTACTATTGTAATTGGCTTACTAGGCATTTTCTTTTATGGTTCATATTCCGGATTGGGTTCATCTTTATAGTAGTAATCGGATGAGCTGATTTGGTATTCGATATTGATTAAATATATATAAAAACGGAAGAACTCAACGGGATCCCTTGAATCCTATATCATATATGGAAAAAAAAGGGTCCCACTGAGTTCTTCAAACTAAAGAATCGTATTCCTAATACTTTAGTTAGAACAATTATCAAACGAATTGATTTTGGCACATAGTTCAAAAAATGCCAGTCGATTTTTGGTGGTTTATATGTTGTTCGGGCTAGAGTAACTGGGTTTCCACCTTTTCATTAAGAATCCAAGACTACTTCTTGAAACTTTCAAAAGGTTTTAGTAAATTATGAAAGTAAAGATTTAATCGAGTGAAACAAAATGATTGATTCCAAAACTGACGTTTTATTTAGTTAGTTAGTATTTAGTGTAAATCGAATTCATACAATTCAATCTTTAAACAATTCATTCGTTTATGATAATCCTATCAAACAAAAAGTATTTTTTTGATAGTTCCCAAAAGACACCTGAGAGTCACAATCATTATTTTTTCGACACAAGAAAAGTATGTGCAAAAAATCTTTTCTTGTGTCGAAAACTAGAATAGGAAAAAAATGAGGAAGATGACAAAAGGAATTTTGACAAAAATTACCCCCCTCCCCCAACACAAAGAAACAGTTGAATTTTTTTTTTATACTTTTACTTTATGCTTCAGTTATAGTATACTTGCAAAAAAAATTATTGATCCATTTATTCATCATTCATTTTTATCCAGAAAAATGAAGTCTATCATTCCTATTTTTCCTCCGTAAAATCTTTCACTTTCCAAGCAAGTATGACTACATTACATATGAAGTAACAATATTAAATAATCCTCACAATTAAAAAAAAAAAAAAACGTTTGAACGTTATTTTTGATCATTTACTACTTAATTCATCAAAATTTGATTATTTCTTAACTTAATAAATAACTTACTAAATTTAAATAACTTAATAAATTTAACAAGTTGCGAATTGAAAGAGCTAGAAATTCATTTCGGACAATTGAACCTTCTCAAATTGTTTCTTTTTAAGAACTAAAAAGATTTGTGCCAAAATAATAGATGCAAAAAAGAATAAAAGACCTTGGATCCGTAATGGATCTTGCAGTACTATTTCTGTATCACTTTGCCCAAACCCACCTACATTCGGATTACTCGTTAACGGTTGATCAAGTTTGATGGATTCGCCTTCGGAAACAAGAAGCTCGGGCCCTGGCGGTATAATATCAATCACTTGACGGCTTTCTAACGTATCTGTGATGGTTATTTCATATCCACCTTTTTCTTTTCGTACAATTTTGCTTACTATACCGGCGGCTGTTGCATTATAAACCGTATTGTTACTTTTGCTACCGTCGGGATAAATTTGTCCCCTTCCCCTGTTTCCCCCAACATATATGGGATATTTTAAGAAGTTAACATCTTTTTTCGTAGCGGGGTCCGGAGAAAGAATAGGAAAGGTAATCTCCGTATATTTCTGACCCGGAATAGGTCCAATGACAAGAATATTTTTTTTAGTTGGACGATAATTCTGAAAAGAAAGATTGCCTATCTTTTCTTTCATCTCCGGCAAGATACGATCTGAGGGGGCTAATTCAAACCCCTCGGGTAAAATAAGAACCGCCCCTACATTCAAACCTCCCTTTTTACCATTAGCAAGAACTTGTTTCAGTTGCTTATCATACGGAATTCGAACAACTGCTTCAAATACAGTGTCAGGAAGTACCGCTTGCGGAACCTCAATATCCACAGGCTTATTAGCTAAATGACAATTGGCACATACAATACGACCAGTTGCCTCACGCGGATTTTCATAACCCTGCTGCGCAAAAATAGGGTAGGCATTTGAAATAGATATTTGAGTTATTATATAGGTAATGAGCGATACAGAAATGAAATAAGTAATCTCTTCTTTTATTTTTATCCACGAAAGACTCTTTCTGGTTTGCATGGTATAATCGTTGATCCCCCAAATTGATACAATAAAATTAGCTAAGTCACTCACAAAGTTCTTTACCTCCGATGCTGCTATTTAATGAACTATTTGTTCATAATTTTGACTAAAATAGAGGAGGAATCCCAGGCACTTAGACTAATCAAAAAACCTATATATATATAGGTTTTTTGATTAGTCGACAAAGCATAACAATGAAAATAAGAACATTCAATCTTTTTCAGTCATTCATTGAATGATAAATTACTACAAGTGATGGAGATACCCGATTTAAATAATAAAAGATCGAATATTTAAAAACAGTATCCAGAATTACCGGAAAAGTAGAAACAAGAATAGATATGATTAGATCATTATGAGCAAATCCAAAATCCTTATAAACAAATCCAATCATTAGTTCCCAACCGTGAGGAGAATGAAATCCTATACATAAATCAGTTACGAAAAGAATAAAAAAAGCTTTTATTGTATCACTTAAATTATAGACCAATTCTTGAAACCATGAATTTAGAATCAAAAGGTCTTCATTTTTGAGAATAGAATATAGACTTAGAATAAAGAAACAAATTAAATTTGTCGAGAACTGAAAAAACATATGGATACACTCCATATTGTACATCTTAAGTAATTGAGTTGTTTCTCTCTGAAGGGGAATAACAAAATTGTGTAGATGTGTTTCCGGATATTCCTTCAGCATTTCGTCCAACAACAAAAGTTCTTTTAATTCGATGAATTTTTCTATAATATGAGTTTCTTGAATAGTGTTTAAAAAAATCTCTGATTGACTAGTATTTATCAAATTGAAAACCAAAGGTTCGACAGTTTTATTAACCACAAAAGAGATGCACCAAGGCAATACTATTATAGATGTAAGATAGACAATGGAGATCAATGCTTGTTTTTTTTTCATTTTTTTTTTTTTTGTTCATTTTTTATGAACCTATCCTTGTACTTGGCATCAACTCTCGGCGATTTACTTATTTTTATTCACAAATAAAAAAAGGTAACCGCCGAAAAACTAGAATCTGATTCTCTATTTTGTATTGAAAAATCATTCATTCGATCCTGAAAGATGAAAAAAAAAAAAAATTGATTTTTTTGTTATCGCAAAACGGGCTCTTTTTGGATTTTAGTTTAACTAACTTCAATTGGTACATTCAAAAAATAAGCTAATTCAGCCGCCTTTTTCTCAATTTCTCGTGGAGTTAAATTGTCATTGGTACCAGTCAAAGGAAAGGCTCCCTGTCCTCTGATTTCCATATAAAGAGCACGTCGACCAGAAATACCCTCTTTAGCTTCTATTCTGATAGACTGAATATCTTTTAAAATGAATCTAAGTAAAATACGACGATTGGTTCCCGGAAATCCCCACCTAAAAATAGAGATTATTCCCTCAGTTCGATCAAATCGATCATAACCACTACCTACATTCCATAAAATTGTGGACCATAAATACGAGCTAATAAAAAGACCGGCAATACCATAGAAAGACATCACCAGGCCTTGCGGAAAAAAAGTTATTTCCTGAGGCGGAAAAACAGATAACCAATTTCTGCCAAGGTAACTGGAAACCCCAACAACAAAAAAGCCGAATGAACCGAAAAAAAGTATAACCGCCCAACATATATTACTTGTTTTTCGAGCCCCGCCGATAAGTTCTATCCATATATCCTTTGATCGCCAACTCATATTCGATCGAATTTTTTTTTTTTTGAATTGGGAGACTAGCCCAATTGAATTTGACTTGCTTTTGTTTAATTCTGAAATAACTTTCGGCAACTCGCATTATTTGTATGTGCGTTTTTGGAGGAATTCATTAGATTTAGAATGAAACTCACAAGAATTACTAATGAAGAACAGGAGCCTCCGACGATGATTTCTTATCGAAAAATCTATCGAGTATTGGACTTTGGATTTAGACCAATTGAGCAAACTATTTTTTCCTTACGTTTCAATTGGAAATATGATTTGATTACTCAAAAGATCATATTGATTATTGAAACGTCTAATTTATTTATAAGTTCTAAAAATCCTAGAAGTATTCTAGTTTTTAGGTTTGACGGGGAAAACGGGTGGGCTACTAATTCGCGAACAGTTTCTTAACGATATATCTTAAGATCCAGCCCGAACTCTTGCAAATGAAAAAACAAAAGATACAATTTATCCCTATGAGCCCTAACCAATCTTATTTTTTTGAATATAAAGAAATAAAGAAGCCATTGCAATTGCCGGAAATACGAAACCCACGAAAGGAACAAAAACTGGGGGTAAATCATTGAAAACGGTCATAAAATGCGCACCTCGAATTAATAGTTAATATGTTGATCTAAGTTATTCTATAATTGTTATATCTATTTCTATTTCAATTTTTTGCTATAGTGTGGTTAGAAAGTTATTTTTGCCTTATCCAATTCCCTAATTTTCTATTTTTGACTTATTCAATTTGCTAATTTTCTATGGAATTTTATATAATTATATCTTAAGTATATCTCCGTGAGCATATATAACTATGAATAGTAGACTATTTATAGTAAAGCGCAAAACCAATAAGATTCCTTCCCGAATCGTCTGCTAATTCACTTTTGTTTATCTGATTTGAGTATCTTCTTCCGGACGGATAACTTGAATTTCTTGAATTTCAAAGAAGTTCGTCTTTTTAAAATTATATTTCCATTCCAAATGAATTTCATTTTTAAATTAACTTAAATTAACATAGAATCGAAGAGGATGAATTTGGAGTCACTTTTTTTTTTTCAATACAAAAAGTTGATTCTTTGAAGAAAGATAGATAAAAATTGACCCAAGTCCTTTTTTTGAGGAGTTCGCAATTGAATTGACTTGTAAATCCCTTCTTACGTTAAGGATTTACTTGAGTTCGTATTTAAAGGAACGAAATTGTGAAGATGAAATAATTCAATCAAAACGCTTTTTAAAAGATTACGGGGTACAATTAAATCTAATAACCCACTTTCAAATATAATTTCGGCTTCTTGAGAACCTTCTGGAACCGTTTGATTCAAGGTTTGCTCAATTACTCTTTTCCCTGCAAATGCAATATGGGCTTCAGGTTCAGCAATAATGATATCCGCCAACATAGCAAAGCTCGCTATCACCCCACCAGTAGTCGGAGATGTAAGAATTGATATGAAAAATAATTTTTTATTCGATTGATAATCATATAAAGCCGCTGATATTTTAGCCATTTGCATCAAGCTTAAACTTCCTTCTTGCATACGTGCTCCTCCCGAAGCACAAACTAGAATAAGAGGTAAAAGTTGATTAGTAGCATACTCAATTAATCGGGTAATTTTCTCTCCTACTACTGAGCCCATACTACCTCCAATAAAACGAAAATCCATGACCCCAATTGCTATTGGAATGCCGTTTAATTTACCTATTCCTGTCTGAATAGCTTCAGTTAATCCGTGCTCGCGTTGATTAGAATCAAGTTTATCTATATAAGGCGGATCCTCATTCTCATCTTTTGGATTAGTCTCATCTGTTTCATTCGTAGGAATTTCGATTTGATCCTCATCAAGTATACCCCTTTTAATTATTTGATTTAGATCTTGGAGTAAGGTATTGATCTCTACGTCTAGCTCTCCTGTATCAGTTAGGTCTATATCTATAGAAGTTAAATCTATGTCTATAGAAGAACGTAGATCTTTGTTATTAGTATCTTGATCTTCTTTCTGTTTCTCAGTCTCGTCTTTAGTCGAAGTCAACTCCTCTATCTTTAGGTCTATATTTTTGAGATACGAATCTAGATAACGGATATAGGGGAAAGGCATGGGATTGGAAACAGCCAGAGGACAACGCGAAAGGGATACTTCAAAAAATCTCGATAAGGGTACGTCTATAAAGCTAAAGATAAGTACCTCCGGACCGATATCAGTATACCTTTCGTTATTTAGTATTCGGCTTGGAGAATTTGTATTTGGATTTGAATCCAAATAAAATTGCTTAATTTGATCAAATTGCTCAATTTGATCAATTTGATCAAATTGAATTGGATCCACCGAAACCATATCTTCGTCTATAGGATACCAGGTACCTGAATCAATTGAAAAGTCAATTCGTTCGGAACTCCCCATTTTCACATACGACTCACAATGTTCACAAATATACATTTTTGACATAAACGTTTTGCGATAGTTTAATCCATCGCAAAACTCACAAGATACCCATAAATATTGGTATCGCTTTAGTCTCTTAAGACTTTCCGAATCATTTTCACTTACATTCAAAAAGTAACTCGCAAGTTTAGGAAGATTTTTGAGTTCAATAGCCAAAATTTTACTAAAGTAGTAATGATCAAAAGTAAAGGAGTAATAATCAGCATAGTTCAAACCCAAAGTGTTAGTCTCATCTATTGTTACCAACGTTACCATAGGATTTGCAATATAGGTTTGGAAAGAAAACAAAACCAAATCCTTATCAGTTTGTATGCGGAACAATTGATAAGAACCCCAACAGGTTAGTTTTCTTGTTTTTAATGGATCGCGTTTCTCTCGTCTTTGGGGATTACTAATCTTTGAAATTGGCATAATAGAAGAAATAATAGAAATGAGAATCATACAAAAAGGGACCTCCTAACTCTAACTATTCTCATCAATATCCGTATCACTTTTCTAACTAATATAACTCAATATTATAACTCAAAATTTACAAAACCTAAAAAAGGAACTAATGAAAAGGAATCAACATTCCGCACCAAGTTGAAACAGAATTGGAATACCGAGTACAGACCTAGATGAATCAGATAGCATATGATAATTTAAACCATTAACTAATCTGTAAATAATATGCTTTAGCAACCTGTGACCACGAATCGTAGCATTGAACTCAAATAGATTTTTATAATCTTTATTACATTTTGAAATAGCTTTTTAGAATCTTTATTACATTTTGATTTTGACACATGTTTTTTTTTAGAATTTCGAAATAAACAAAATTTGAAGAGAATTACCACTATAGTTTTTTATGCTAACAAAAATGGGTTGCCCGGGACTCGAACCCGGAGCTAGTCGGATGGAGTAGAAAATCTCACTATTCAAAAAAATAGTCAAAAAATCTCTCCCCAAGCCGTGCTTGCTTTTTTTATCGCACACGGCTTTCCCCATGTATCCATTTAACACTCAACATTTTACCAAGCTAAAACCATTTTTTAAAATGGAATATTCAATTAGTTAATCCTTCCTTGTATATTTGTATTGCCTGAACATTTCATAATGGAAGTAAATCATTGTTCACAAAAATCTGTTTTTGACGGATATTCTTTAGTTATTATTTAATATCAATAATTTTATTTTCCAGCTGTTTCATAACTAAGTCATAACTAATTAGGTATGGTTAACTAGATCATTAATCGAAAGAATATCCAAATACCAAAGGCGTTTTTGATATTGAGTTGATTGATAGGTAGATTGAGATGAATCTCTTGGGAAGATGACAGAAGCAATCTGTTCTTCTGTAAAAAAGTCTTCTAAAAAAGAGCAACCTTGTTTTTTCAAAAAAGCCCGTACAGAGGTTTTGTGTTTACGAGCCAAGGTTTTTAGACAAGAAAATCGAAGTATATAATGTATTTGATATAAAACTTTTTTTTGTGAGGATCCACTATAAAAATGACCGATATTTTTGCATAGACGGACAAATCGGTCAATAATATCTGAATCCACTAAATCAGTCCAGGTCGGTTTACTAATAGGATGTCCTAGTTTGTTACAGAATTGAATTTGTGACAATGATTCAATCATTGGATTAATGGGAATGATTGTATCCATTTTTTTGAGAGTATTATCTATACTAAATGCATTTTGGAGCATTTGACTTCGTATTACGGAAGGCGTGAATTTAACACTTAAAAGATAACCAACAAATGTCAATGAATGTTTAGATACTAAATTGATATGAATCTTGTCTGGTTGCAACCAGACATGAAAATAACATTCAAATAAAGTAACAAAGTAGTGTTTCCATTTGTGCATTATTAGTGGCATTCCTCTTATACCAAAAACAAATTTTCCTTGATATCTAATATAATGTAGGTTCAGATCTTTGACCACTTCTAGTCTCATGGGAAAACTCTTAGCAATAATTTTTCTAAATTTAAATTTTTTGATTTTTACATAAAAGTAGATTCTCTCCAAAAAAAAATTAAAAAATTTTCCTGATAAATGAAAGAATTGCCTACGAATAAAAAAGAAAATAGATTCGTATTCATATATATAAGAATTATATAAAAATACAAAAAATCTTAGATTCTTTTTTTCAAAAAAAAAAGAACTTTTTTTTTGAAAAAAGGGCTTATTCCCATTCCAATATTCATGAAGAAAGAATCGTAAAAAATGCAAAGAGGAAGGATCTTTTAACCAGTAACGAAGAATTTGAACCAATTTTTCGAGATGAATAGGATATGGGAGTAATCCATTTACCACAAAATTGAAATGGTTAAATTTATCCTCTAAAAACGCAAATATTGAATGAATTGATTGTAAATTTTGAAGTTTGACTATTTCCACTTTTTTGAAAGAAGTTTCAAATTGAAGTGAAAATGGAATTTCCACAATGATTGCAAATACCTCTGAGATTATTTGAAAATACAACAATTTATTGAATCTAAACAAAATTTTTTGTTTCAAATCTACAGAAAATAAATCCAAATAATTCTGGCGATACATTCGAGCAATTAAACGTTTTAGAATTAAAAAACTCAAATTTTTGTTATAACCAAAATTTTCCAAGAATGTATATCTATTTAAATTATGGTCATGAGCTAGTATATAAATATACTCTTGAAAGATAAGCGGGTATAGGAAGTCATTTTTTGTAGATTTAGCTAAATATCTTTGATCTGGTTCTTTTCCCATTCGATTTTTATTCAAGCAAGGACATGGTATTTGTGAAGTTTTAAACTCATACATAGTGCGATAGAGTAAAAACAAAGTACTACAGAAAATAAAAAAATAGATACTTTGAAAAAAAAAATGACTCAACAGATTCTCTCGCCTACTCTCGTTTTTTCTTTTCTTACTATATACCACAAATCGAAGTGGTTTTTGCTTATAGCATACGGATAAAAAAAGGATAGGTTGAAATCTTTTATTTTTACAAGTCAATCGCTCTTTTGATTTTGGAATTTTTGTTTTATCATTCTACTCTTTATTATACACATTTTTGTTGACAGAATAGTTAGGATTTAGTGAAAAAAAAATAGGCTTCAAAAATAGCCTTTCACACATCGGGTACTAATTTAGTTTTAACATCTAATTAGATTGAATAAAAATTCAAATTGAGAACAGAAGCTCGTTGCTTTTTTTGTTTTCCTTTATCTAATTAATTGAAGATCCAAGGCTCTATCCATTTATTCATTCGACAAATTTTGAATTCAGTTGTTTAGCTTCCGCACCCAAAACAAAACTTTTATTCGCTTCGGTAAACTAAACTATTTGTTGAAGAATTCTTTAGTGATACGACATGCTATTTTTTCCATTCATTCCTTTTCGGATCAGTCGTAGTCTTACAAACAATACCGCTGGTATGGACGAAGTGTTTTTTCATACAAATGTGTAAAAGATGTTAGTCGCACTTAAAAGCCGAGTACTCTACCATTGAGTTAGCAACCCTAAAAAAAACATTTTAGATTGATACAACCGAAATCAAACTCGATCCCAAATCCATAAAAAAATCCAATCTTAAATACATAAAAAATGCTATTTTAATCAAAATAAAATCAATACGCAATAAAGACAGAAATACTCAATTTCAATAAAAAAAGTAAACTAAAAAAAAAATATGCACAATAGATAAAAACTCTAGGTATTCAGATAGGATTATATATAGTTCCTCTCTTGTTGTCAATATAAATATGTTTATAAAAAAATACATACTGAAGACTCAATAAAATCCTTTTAGTTGAATAATCTACTGATACTGAAATTACTATCAAATATCGAACAAAAAACCTTCTTTCTATGTATTAATTTAAGGTCTGGGACGAAAGGATTCGAACCTTCGAACACCGGGACCAAAACCCGTTGCCTTACCACTCGGCCACGTCCCACGAATTTTTTCATTAAGATTGGTATTTAACATAAATAATACTAGTTATATTGATTTTTTGTCAACTGTCCGCAAAAACAAAATCTAGTTTTCAAAAGGTACTCAATTTAGGTTATTGGTCCTCTTTTGAGAGGTCGTGGAGGAGATATAGACTTAAAAGGAATTTATTGATCATAATATATAATTCAATTAAAAGATTTTATATATGTATAAAATATGTATAAATATTTTATCTGAAAATATTAAATGAAAATATTAAAATAGGATTTTTTTCTTCTTTTTTTTTCGAACAAAAGTTTGTTTGGATAAGCGTTAAAAAAGGTTTTGAGTCTACCATACTTCAATCTTATTTTTTTTTTTTTTCACAAATTGATTAATAACTTAGTAAAAATCTAATTATCTTCAAGAACAAAATATTTGTTATGCTTAATATTTTTAGTTTGATTTGTATCTGTTTTAATTCTGCCCTATATTCAAGTAGTTTTTTCTTCACAAAATTGCCTGAAGCTTATGCTTTTTTAAACCCAATTGTAGATTTTATGCCAGTAATTCCTTTGCTATTTTTTCTATTAGCCTTTGTTTGGCAAGCTGCTGTCAGTTTTCGATAAGATCTTTCAAAGTATTCGAGTAGCTTATATATCTATTTTTAAAATATCTATTTTTAGAAAAAATGTCATTTAGTTGTTTCAATCTATTGCTTATGATCTAAAATCAAACTAGAGAATCTCTTTTCTTTTTTTTTTTTCAACCAAAAAAGATCTTGGAGATTGTGGAATGCTTACTCTCAAACTTTTTGTATACACAGTAGTAATATTATTTGTTTCACTCTTCATTTTTGGATTTTTATCTAATGATCCAGGACGTAATCCGGGACGAGAAGAATAAAATCAAAGGTTTTCTTGCTTTAGTTGATTGTTTTCTGTTCTTTTTTTTTCTCTTCACTACTTTTAGTTAAGGATTTTTTAGTTAAGTAGTGAAGAGAAAAAAAAAAGAACAAGCCCTCAATATAGACGGAAAGAGAGGGATTCGAACCCTCGGTACAAAAAATTCATACAACGGATTAGCAATCCGACGCTTTAGACCACTCAGCCATCTCTCCGAAAGGGGTTAGTTAATTCCAATCAGTACCCTAATCTTACAAAATAAGGAAGATTAAACAAAGAATAGTCCTTGTTTACCCTTTTTCTTTTGGTCGTTTACTTATTCTTTTTTTTTATTCGTCTTATTATATCTTATTATAATATATCTTTTTAATTTCTTATTATAATATATCTTCTTATTATAATATTATAGTATAGATTTTTCTATAGTATAGATTTTGCTATATATATATATATATACTCGATATAGTTTTTGATCCCTTTTAGTATTTGTTGGGGATCTTTTTTCAGAATAGTTTTTTTTATCAAAAAAAAACCTTCTATATGCTCTGTTTTGTTTTTTTTTCTACTTTAGAACAAACTCCAACAAGGTAGTTTCTTTTGTATTTTTCTAACTTAGATTCGCCAAACGAAACTACCTTATTGGGGTTTGAATTTGGAGTTTGAATTCAGTTGGTTTCCAATTCGATTCAACCCCCCCAATTATAATTTTTCTTTCTTTTTTTTTGTATGAAATAATACAAATAAAAACCAGCCCCCCAAAGGAGTACAAAATTGAAAGGTCGGTGGTTTGGTTTTTTCGACAGTTTGGGGGTTTGACAAAAAAAAAAATATTCTGACGCTCTTTTTATTTTACTTGACAAAAATTTTCTTATAGACAATAATCACATCGTAGCGGGTATAGTTTAGTGGTAAAAGTGTGATTCGTTTTAGTAAGGCTACCTCTAACGATCGATTTGGTAGAGGATCCTTCGGTTTTTATGCCGACTAAAAACTTTATTTCTTAAAAGGAGCAACTCCTTTCCCTATCAATGAAAAACTCAAGGAAAAATATACATTCTCATAATTTGGATCCTTACATTACAATCAATAAAAGGACTTAAAGATCAAATTATGAAACATAATTTAGAAAATTGGATCAATAGTTCCAATGAATTAAGTATGAATACTAGATCTATGGATAAAGAAAAATAGATTTCATCTATTTCGAATCGTCACTAAATCTTTTCTTTTTTTTATCGAAATTGAAGCAAAATGGAATTAAGCAGTAAAGGATGACTTTGGTTTACTAAAGCCATCAATATCTTGTTTTAGCTCGGTCGAAAAAAAAAAAAAAATTCTTTTCCTAAAGATTTTTCAAAAAAACTCAACTAGAAATAGAGGACGAAGTAACTAGAAAGAATATTTCAATTCCCCCATCTAGAGGGATTATCTAGAAAGCAAGTTAGTTTCAATAGAGTAAATTAACACCAAGGGGCTGATATAGATGTTATGGATATTGTATGGTTCGCTATTGTTGCGTGCATCCCATCGTGCGACTTAGTGATATCTACAAATTTGTACTTATGCCATAAAGGAGCCGAATGAAACCAAAGTTTCATGTTCGGTTTTGAATTAGAGATGTTAAATAGACTGAATAAACGTCGACTATAACCCCTAGCCTTCCAAGCTAACGATGCGGGTTCGATTCCCGCTACCCGCTCTCACCCCTATGGCCTCAGCAAGCATTCTCCTTAAAGGACTTTTTTGTTATTAGGTCACTAGATTCTAGATATCCGAAATTCCTCTAATTATTCTAAGAGTCAGAATAAAAAAAATACTAAGAATAAAATCTATATATATATAGAACGAATAAAAAAATATAGAACGAATAAAAAAGGGAAATAAAAAAGCGTCCATTGTCTAATGGATAGGACAGAGGTCTTCTAAACCTTTGGTATAGGTTCAAATCCTATTGGACGCAGTATTTTTTCATCTAATAGTATATAATTATATATATTTTAATAGTATAGTTAATAATAGTTTTTATTTGTAAATATTCATATTATCGAAACTGTAAATCTAGAATTTTGATTCTACACTTGATTTTTGCATTTCGAGTATTCTTTTTTTTTTCGGTTTTTTAGTTTCACTATTGTTGTACTTTAAGTTTAGTTATATCTTCCTAAAGGAACAAAATCAATTGAGTTAAACTTCTTCCTTAATAAGAAAACGTTGTGTCTGTTCTTGAATAGCTTCTTTCAAAAGGGTTTCTGCTTCTTTTGTCAATGTTTTCGTAGAAGAGATGATTTCTTGGAATTGAGGTTTGTTATTTTTTAAGTACGTACGTAGCTCATCAAGAAAATCCCGTACTTGTCCAATTTCGAATGAATCCAGATATCCATTAGTTCCGGCATAAATGGTCATTATTTGTTCGTCCACCGTGAGAGGGTTTGATTGGGATTGTTTTAGCACCTCACGTAATCGGCGACCTCGTTCCAATTGATTTTGACTACCTTTATCCAGATCCGAAGCAAATTGTGCAAAGGCTTCTAATTCTAAAAATTGGGCCAATTCTAATTTTAATTTACCAGCTACTTGTTTCATCGCTTTAATTTGAGCTGCGGATCCAACTCTCGAAACAGAAATACCCACATTAATAGCAGGTCTGATTCCAGCATTGAATAGATCTGCAGATAAGAATATTTGTCCATCGGTAATAGAAATTACATTAGTCGGAATATAAGCGGAAACATCGCCCGATTGGGTCTCAACGATTGGTAACGCAGTCATACTGCCTTCGCCTAAACTAGAACTTAATTTCGCGGCTCTTTCTAAAAGGCGTGAATGTAAATAAAAAACATCGCCTGGATAAGCTTCACGTCCGGGCGGTCTACGTAATAAAAGCGACATTTGGCGATAAGCCTGCGCTTGTTTGGAAAGATCATCATAAATGATTAAAGTATGTTGTTTGCGATACATGAAATATTCAGCTAAAGCCGCTCCTGTATAAGGAGCGAGGTATTGTAATGTAGCTGGGGAAGCCGCCGTTTCGGCTACAATAGTAGTATATTTCATTGCGCCTCTTTCCTGTAAAGTAGTCACGACTTGAGCTACAGAAGAGGCTTTTTGACCAATAGCGACATAAACACATATTACATTCTGTCCTTGTTGATTTAGAATTGTATCTGTGGCTACTGCAGTTTTACCGGTCTGTCTATCCCCAATAATTAATTCTCGTTGACCACGTCCTATCGGGATCATCGAATCAATCGCTATAAGTCCGGTTTGGAGAGGCTCATAGACCGACCGCCTTGAAATAATACCCGGAGCAGGAGATTCAATTAACCGAGATTCAGAAGCGGCAATTTCGCCCCGACCATCAATAGGTTTACCCAAAGCGTTGATAACACGACCTAAATAAGCATCACTCACAGGGACCTGAGCGATTTTTCCTGTTGCTTTTACAGAACTTCCCTCCTGTATCAACAAACCGTCCCCCATTAAGACAACACCAACATTATGTGATTCCAAATTCAGAGCAATCCCAATTGTACCCTCTTCAAATTCGACTAATTCACCGGCCATTACTTCATTAAGACCATAAATACGAGCAATACCATCGCCTACTTGAAGTACGGTCCCCGTGTTTATAATCTTTACTTCTCTATTATATTGCTCAATACGTTCACGAATAATATTACTAATCTCGTCGGCTCGAATGGTTACCATGAGTATTTCTTCCTTTGTTGAAAAAAAAAATAATGCCCCTAGACTATAGCAGAAGGACTAATCAGTTATTTCTTTTATTGTTCCCAACATGCCAATATTAGCACTGATGGTACGTAAATGTAATTCGTTGGTTAAACGACTATTTAGAGTGCCTAAAGCCCCTTCTAAGGCTTGTTGGAAAACACGTTGTCGGACGTGATTAAGTGCCCTTTCTTGTTCAAAATTAATTGTTTCATTGTTGGAATTTTCGAATTGTTCTAAGGTTTCAGAAGTTGAATTAATTAAATTCAACTTTTCTCGTTCTATCTCAGAGTAGCCGTTCAGTCGATATTGATCGGCTTCAATCTCTATTTGTCGGAAACGAATTCGGGCTTTTTCTAACTGTTCAATAGCCCCTTTACGCAATTCTTCAGAATTGCGAATTGTATTCACAATCCTCTGTTTTCGATTATCTAATAAATCACTTAATGAAAGTAGATTATCTTTCCATTCATTTAAAAATTTTCATAATCCCTTCCCGAACCAAACATGAATTTTTCAATTCATTTGGCTCTCACGCTCAACTAGTTCAATTTGATATGGTCCATTTCTATATTTTTTTGCGACGGTATTGAGCATATCCTCTTTTTTCGTATTTTTTTTCAATTGACAATTGATATTCAAAAAACAATAGTCAACTAATCAACGATTTCAATTAGTTGGAGGACTCTTTGTATCAAACAATTAATTGATTGTTAGTAGAGTTGTTTCTTTTTTTCTTTCAATCCAAAGACGTTTTTTTTTAGCTATAGGTTATCAATTGAGCAGTGAAGAAGATTGGATGAACGCCTTCATTTTTTTTTTTAATGAGTTCCAAATCATGGTTTTGACATGAGTGTTTTATGTCGAAAACAACTTTCAACTATTGATTTTTTTTGTGAAACCTTTGTTTTTATTTATTCACGTTAGTAACATTGTAGTATTAAGTAGAAAGAATACTTTGCTATGTCTGGACTTTAAACAGTTTCGATTTAACCATGTTAATGGGTCCTCAATATTGGTTGCTAGAGAATCAAAGTTTATTTACCAATAAATCACGAAATGCTATGGTTCTTACAGATAAATTTTGAATTTAGGAATAAGTAATTCGCAGGATTATGCACAGCTTTTGTCTTAGTTAAAACAAAAAAGTGCAGCTGAAGCAATTCAGCCGATTCTTGAAATCAACAACTCGCACACACTCCCTTTCCAAAAAAAATCACTATACCAAGGACTACACTTAGATTTATTGGATTTGTTGCTAAAATATCGGTATTGAATCCGAAACTCCCGGCGGACGGCCAGTGACCTAAAGGAACGAAAGAATCGGGTACGGTTTTCATAGGATCTCCTCTTCTAGTATAGACAGATTAATTCTCTATTTTTTAAAGTTCTTATATATTCGATTTTTTCAGTTTGATTATTATACAATGAATTAGAATATTTCTTAGTTAGCTCTTTGAATTATAATTGAAATAATTTAATTATTATTTGAGTTTTTATTCGATTTTTTGTTTTTTACTATTTTTACTATTTGATTATGTTTTATTCAGTATTCGACTATGATATCCAATCCAAAGCTATAGGAATCAAGAAATAGTTCCTTGGTTACACAACTCCTTTAGTTAATTCCATTTGCCTTGAATTGACTCACTAAATGGATGGGAAGGAAGAAAGCGAATCGATATACTAATTCCTCATCCCTAAATCAGTCCTTCCCATGGGGTATTATACCAAAAAACCTAATTACTACTAAATACTTGTAAGTATCAACTTGGAATAGGATTGGAATAAAAAAAAAAAAAACAATCATCAACTCCCAAGTAAAAAGTAAAAAAAAAAAATCGTGTTTGTTAGGATTAGATTATACAAAAGGATTTGCAAATAAAAGGGCTAATGCTACAACAAGTCCATAAATGGTTAAAGCCTCCATAAAAGCCAAACTAAGCAATAAAGTACCCCGGATTTTTCCTTCTGCCTCCGGCTGTCTCGCGATACCTTCTACAGCTTGTCCTGCAGCAGTACCTTGACCAACCCCAGGTCCAATCGAAGCAAGCCCAACGGCCAAGCCAGCAGCAATAACGGAAGCGGCAGAAATCAATGGATTCATGAGAAATTCCTCGCAAAAAAAAATAAAAATGGTTAATGATACAATCACCCACCAACTAGAAATGAATTTTGAATTAATCATTCTAGCGCGACTTAGTACTATTTGTATTGATTCGAAGTGCCTACACTACAAAAAAAAAGAAGCTCGACCTTCCTATATTGAAGTAGAAGACGATTCAACCGTACACATTCGAGATTGGAATTAATTCCAATTTAAATTACTAATAGTCGTAAACGATATTATTTATATCCATCCCTAATTAGTTAATACTTACTATTACATATACATGTTTTTCTTGTATAACGTAAACCAACTATTTGTTTCTTTACCTTCTAATTAGTAAAGTATAAATTTTAGTAAAGTATAAATTCTTCACTTATTGTTATTCTTATCCGAAATTACAATCCAGCCCTTTTTTAGTGAATTTTGAAATTAGTTAAAGTTGATTAAACTGAGCATTAAGTTAGACTAGAAATGAAATAACGTAGTTTTTTGTTTATTCGAAGAATAAACAAAACATAAAATGATTAGTCAAATTCTCTATTTTCAAATTCAAATTGAATGACGAAAAACACTAACAAAAAAAGTACTTGACAGGAACCAAAATTAAACTAAACAAATTGTTCGAAATCAATCTTTTAGATCTATTACTCGACTTTTTTTTAGTTGAAATTCTGCACTATCAAAACTATCAAACAAAATTTGATTTTCGCGACCTTAAAATTGTTTAACTCAATTGTTTTTTTTTATGAACATAAAAAAAAAACAAGTGGAAGTAAAAGGTAGGCTTCAAAGTAACAGTAAAAAAAAAATGGAAAATGAATTAATGATGCCCTTCCATGGATTCGCCTATATAAGCCGCAGCTAAAGTTGCAAAAATAAGAGCTTGAATACCACTTGTAAATAATCCAAGAAGCATGACAGGTATAGGAACCACTAGTGGTACTAAAGAAACAAGAACAACAACGACTAATTCATCCGCTAATATATTCCCAAAAAGTCGAAAACTAAGTGATAACGGTTTTGTAAAATCTTCTAAAATATTAATGGGTAAAAGAATTGGAGTTGGTTGAATATATTTACTAAAATAACTTAACCCTTTTTTGCTAAGTCCTGCATAAAAATAGGCTATTGACGTAAGTAAAGCTAAAGCAACAGTAGTATTTATATCATTCGTAGGTGCAGCTAACTCGCCATGCGGTAACTCGATCAGTTTCCAAGGTAAAAGCGCCCCCGACCAATTGGAAACAAAAATAAAAAGAAACAAAGTTCCAATAAAAGGAACCCAGGGACTATATTCTTCCCCAATTTGGGTTTTACTCACGGATCGAATAAATTCAAGGACATATTCAAAAAAATTTTGACCGTCCGTTGGAATGACTTGCAGATTCCGCAGAGCTACAACAGCCGATCCTAATAAAATGAAAATTACCACCCAAGAAGTTATAAGGACTTGGGCATGGACTTGGAAACCCCCGAGTTTCCAATAAAAATGCTGGCCTACTTCGACAACAGATATATCATATAACCCCGTTAATGTGCTGCTGGAACATGATAAAACATTCATATTGGCCTCTGAACGAAAACTTTTAAAGAAATTATTTTGATTAAACCTTCTTTTTTCAAGGTTTTAAAAATGAAAATTGCTTACTAAATTTAGATATTTTAGCTTTGTTGGACACGAATTTTTGAAATCAGTTTTACAAGTTTGGTTATCTCTTTTACGGAAAAAAAGTAACCGAGTAGATCAAAGTAGAAAACTGGATTTTGTTTACAAAACAATTTGATATATCTAATATTATTTATCTTAATTATTAATCAAAGCTCTTGTATATAGCTAGAACGACCTTCACAAATTGCAAATATCAATTTGTTAAGAATTAATCGGATTGAAGCTATAGCATCATCATTCGCAGGAATCGAAATATCAGCAAGATCTGGATCACAATTTGTATCACTTAAACAAATCGTTGGAATTCCTAAAGTGAGACATTCTTGAAGAGCCCGATATTCTTCTTGCTGATCAAGGATTATCACAATATCGGGTAATCCCGCCATATATTTTATCCCGTAGAGATATGTTTGCAAGTGAGATAACTGTCTTTTCACTCGAGCCGCATCTCTTTTTGGAAGACGGTTCAATTCCCCTGTCTTTTGTTTTATTCTTAAGTCACGGAATTTTTGAAGTCTCATTTCAGTAGTGGACCAATTTGTTAAAAGTCCGCTAAGCCATTTCTTATTAACATAATGACAGCGGGCTTTTTTGGCAGCTCGAACTACCGAATCTGCTACTTTTTTTTGCGTACCAACAATTAAAAATTGTTTTCTTCTACTTGCTGCATCAAAAACTAAATCACAAGCTTCGGATAAAAAACGAGCTGTTTTAGTAAGATTTGTAATATGAATACCTTTACGTTTTGCAGAGATATAAGGAGCCATTCGGGGATTCCATTTTTTAATACCATGACCAAAATGAACTCCCGCTTCCAGCATCTCTTCCAAATTAATGTTCCAATATCTTCTTAGCATTTTTTTTTTTTCACACTCCCTCTCTTTTTTTTAAAAAAAAAAAAGAGATGAAACATCTTAAAATCTGAAATATATAATTGTTCCGACGGAACCTTCTCTTTTTCTTGAGGACGAAAGGGATGAATTTCTAGTAATTTCTAATCATTTTTTTCTTTCGAGTAATACAAAAAAAAAATTCAAAAATAACTAATTAAATCAGGAAAGAGATGGTTGATCTCTGCAGCAATTCAAGAATCTATTAAATCGGATAAATTCCATAATGAATTGTTCTAGCATATCAATTTTTGAAAATACAAGAATCCAAAATCTCTCTGTGGTGGAACAAAATATCTCTCATTTCACCCGCAAAAAAATTCTTCTTCTTTGGTTTCAAAAGAAAATTTTTAGATTGCTGTGACTGCTGGACTAACCCTTGGAATCCTGTTCCCAGTGGTATCAGACTACCTAAAACAACATTTTCTTTAAGGCCTTTCAACCAATCAATACGACCACGGAGAGCAGCTTTTGCTAAAACACGAGCAGTCTCTTGAAAGCTCGCCTCAGATATGAAACTTTGAGTATTTAGAGATGTTCGCGTTATTCCTAATAAAACGGATCGATAACAAATTGATTCTTCTAAAGCGCGTCCTGTTCGTTCCGCTCGCAACAAACCAATTAGTTCACCGGGTAAAAAAACATTAGACATTCCATCTTCTGAAACCAATACTTTAGATGTTATTTGGCGAACAATAATTTCGATATGCTTATTATGTATTTGCACTCCCTGGGATCGATAAACTTTTTGGATTTTGCTAACCAAAGAAATACGACTTTGTACTACAGTTAGCTCTGCACCAATCACGAATCCCCACGGAATTCCAAAAATTCTTGGGATAGACCCGTTCCAACTCTCAACTCGCTTTTCTAGATTTGAGGATATTGAATCAAGTGAGCGTACTTCTAAGACTTGTTCTACTTTTGGAAGACCTTGCGTTATATCTCCCGATCTTGATTTTTCATATATACATGTAACTAAAGTATCTCCGGCATAAAGGATTTCTCCATAATTTCCATGAACCGTTGCTCCCGTAGTAGCCAAATAGGGTTTAGCGGATCTTAATACTAAAGAATCGAGGTGAACAATTATAATTTGACCTGATCTTAGTTTTTGGCCTTCTTTAAATTGAGAGCCCGTTTCACAAATAAAGTCTCCCAGAATAATTAGTGTCAATTCTTGTTCGTAAGAATTGCAATTATAATTATGATGGAGAAAAGACCAATTCAAATTGAATGAATTTAAAACGCGACTACCACACGGATCGAAATTTACAATTTTGCAATTGTCATCCATTAAAAACAAATGCAGTATTTGAAAATCCTGATTCAAATTATCAAGGGTGAAATATTTAATCACCGAGATAGGATTATGAGTTAGAAAATTGGACAATGAAAAAGAGTTGAAATTTGGAAGAGTTGTCCCTAAAGGTCCCAACACGGAATTATGAGTTGGAATAAAAAAATTTCTTTGAATTGATTCTTTTAGTAGAGTGGAATCTTTTTTAGTCTTGAATGGCTCTATTTGAAAACAATTTAACGATGACAAAATGATCAACGATTGGTATTTCTTAGTTCGTTTCAATTTTAATAAAGTACTAAAATCTTGTTTATAGTTAAGTGATTTTTGAATGCTTGTGTTAGAAGAAATTGAAAGAAATGGATTAATATTAATATTGGTGTGAACGGATGAGATTAATTCGGAACCTGATGAATCCTGCCTTTTTCTACTGATAAATGAAGTAGGGGATTTCAATAAGGTTATTTTTAGGAAATCCTGAATCATACCTTGTGTGCTGACTTCAACAAACGAAGCACAAGCCTCTTCAAGACTAAAATGATTTGTGTCTTGTTCCCAATTCAATACTAAAGAAGTACGAACTAATTGAATACTTGTATCAGAAATTCCCAGAATTGGTTTACTATTTCCATAGAGAATATAATTGAAAACTCGAAGTTTCAAATTATCTTTTTCTTGTAATAGATCCTGAGAGAAAATCATTTCTAGATTGATACCATCTGCGATTTCATATCTGATTACCGGACGAACTAACACAAAATACTTTTTCTTACTGGGTGTAAGGCATTGAACATAGATCCAGTTTTTTACTTGTGTAGATTCTTTAAAATTAGTAGAATTGGTTTTTCTTGTTCCAGGTGGTATTAAAACCCCACTGTGTCGGGAAATCTTATCTAGCTCTCCTGGAAAATAGAGCTCTCCAGAAAATATTTTTAGTTCCAATTTTTTATTTTTTTTCTCCACGTGAACCAATCCACCTACTCTACTTTTGATATTCAAAGTGATTTGTGTATCTCTTCCAATGATACTATTGTTCCGCACCATTAAAGGAGAAGATTCAGGTAAAATATAAACTTCTTCGGGAATGAAAAAAAAGCGATTGACTTTGATTTGATTTTTTGAATTACATTCTTTGACTCCTCGATGCTCAATCAAATCTTCTTTTTTTACTATTGAATGCACGCCTAAAGTCCCATAGTTAGTAATCCCAGAACTGCGTCTTTGGTATTGAGGGTCGTCAAAATAAGCAAAAATACTATTGCTCCGCAAAATACCATTTATAGGCATTTCAATTGCAATGTCAAAATTGTTCATTTTTTCTTTTTCCCGCTCTTCACTGGATTGAAATGGAATGAGAAATCTATTTTTTCTTCGTTTTGATAATAAAAAAAAATTTTCGTGCAGAATAGCAGTGGATTTGCGATTACAACAACCAATACATAGGATTCGATCGAATTTTGAATAATCAAGAATTTGTTTTTCGTTTTTATTCAAAATAGGTGAACGCAACAAGTTGTATTTAGCTTGATCATTATTTTCTGCTGTACTCAAACTATTTTTTCGTTCGCTAGAAAGAAAATAGGCGTTTATTTGATCTTGATCATTATATACGGAACAAGTTTCGATGGTGAATTTGTAGGAGTTTCCTGATAATATCCATAAATGACTTGTTTTTGCTAATAGATGGACATTACTATATGTAAATTCAGGTGTATGGTATACATTAGTACTCCAGTGCATTTCCCCTTCGGATTCGGAATAAATATGTTTTCGAACCTTCTCTTTTAAATTCAAAGTAGATGCTCCCGCACAAATTTCAGCAATCACTTGTTCGGATTCTACATATTGAGAATTTTTAACTAAAAGAAAACTTTGGGGTGGAATAGTCACGGTATGTACAGTATCTTGACTCTCAATAATTAAATCCAAATGTTTATAACATAAAAAAGAAGGATGGCCATGACGTGTACGTGTCGGATGAACCAAATCTTCATTAAATTTGATTTTTCCATTAGAAGGCGCGCGTACATGGTCTGCAATCCCCCCTGTGAACACGCCTCCAGTATGAAATGTTCTTAATGTTAGTTGAGTACCCGGTTCTCCAATGGATTGCCCCGCAATAATACCTACAGCTTCGCCCAATTCGACCAAATCCCCATGAGTAGGACTCCGTCCATAACACAAGCGACAGATCCAAGCCGTACTCCTACAAGTAAAAGGAGTTCGAATAGATATTGGAATTGAGCAAAACTTTATAAATCGATTGACAAGGCCGACCCCAATATCTTGATTGCGAATGGCAATGCAGCGTTGACCTATATATAGATTATCTGCTAATACGCGACCTATTAATGTTTGAATCAAAATTCGTTCGGGTATCATCTCATTGCGAGGACTTACAGAGATCCCTCGTGTGGTCCCACAATCTGTTCGACGTACAACAATGTGTTGAACTACTTCAACAAGTCTTCGCGTAAGATATCCAGCATCGGATGTTCGTACAGCGGTATCCACAACTCCCTTTCGGGCTCCATAGCACGAAATAATATATTCTGTTAATGACAGTCCTTCTCGTAAATTACTTTGAATAGGTAAATCAATCATTTGCCCTTGGGGATCGGACATTAATCCTCTCATACCTACTAATTGGTGAACTTGAGATGCATTTCCTCTAGCTCCCGAAAAAGACATTATATGCACCGGATTTAAAGGGTCTGTCATCCGAAAGTTCGGATTCATTTCGTGTCGCAAATACTCACTTGTAGCATACCAAACCTCAATGGATTGACGTAATTTTTCTATCGTATGTACATTTCCATAACGATAATGATTTTCAAAAGTAAAATTTTGTTGTTCAATATCTTGAACTAACCATCCCTTAGAAGGTATTGTTAAAAGATCATCAATTCCTAATGAAATGGATGTAGCAGTGGCTTGTTTGAAACCCACCGTTTTTACTTGATCTAGGATGTGAGATGTATATGCCATTCCGAAATGCTCTATTAATCTACTAATAATTCGTTTAATGGCAGTTCCATCTATCACTTTATTGGGAAAGACCAAATTGGCCCGTTCGGCCATAAATACCTCCATTTTTTGTTAAATCAGGTTCGACAATGAATTTGAGTCAATGATTGGAAAACTTCCTTTTCTCAATTTGAATTCGGATAAAATTGAAGAAGTTTTGTTTATACTCGAGTGAAACCAAAGAAATAGGAATTTTTGTGAATAATGTACCAATTGCTTATAGAAACCCTTTGTTTATATACCTATAATAAATTTTGCTGCACAGGCTTGAGAAAAACCTTGTATAGCTTCTTCAATTTCTCGATAAAGAGAAATATGACCAACAGTGGTTCGAATGTATATACAAAGAATTTGTTTTTTTAGACTTCGTACTAATAGATAGTTTTCATAAATTTCTTGATAGGTACCCATAGATTCATAGTGAACTTCGTGAGGCGTTTCGCTTGAAGCAAGAACACCTTCATCTACTTGCCATCGGATCCATAAAGGACTATCTAAATCTATTTTTTTTTGCCAATAAGCTCCAATTGCATCATAGGAATTATGAAAAAAGGGTTCTTTCATATTATTATTGTCAATTGGTTTGGTTTGAGAAGTTTTTCGGTTGGAGGGATTATATTTATTTGCATAAATACCTCGACGAGTCCCGCTGGTTAATATATAGAGACCCATAAGCATATCTTGAGTTGGTACGCAAATAGGATCTCCTATAGCTGGCGACAAAAGATTCATATGCGAAAACATAAGTAAACGAGCCTCTGCTTGTGCCTCTAATGATAAAGGTATATGAACAGCCATTTGATCCCCATCAAAATCTGCATTGAACCCCTTACAAACTAATGGATGTAAACAAATGGCCCGCCCCTCCACTAAAATTGGTTGAAATGCTTGTATACCTAATCTGTGCAGAGTGGGGGCTCTATTCAGCAATACCGGATGACCTTGCATTACTTCCTGAAGTATTTCCCAGACAATGGGATCTTTTTCTCGAATTTTACTCTTCGCAACGCCTATGTTTGAGGCAAAATGTTGTCGAATTAGCCCCCGAATTACAAATGTCTGGAATAGCTCTATGGCTATTTCCCGAGGCAATCCGCATTGATGTAATGAAAGTGAAGGTCCTACAACAATCACGGAACGGCCCGAATAATCAACCCGTTTACCAAGCATAGTTTCACGAAATCTTCCCTCTTTACCTTCGATTATATCGGAAAACGACTTGTAAACTTTAGTATGACCGTCCCTCATAGGTTGGCCTCGTATTCCATTATCAAGAAGTGTATCCACCGCTTCTTGTACTAATTTTTCCTGACACAGTACTAATTCTCCGGGTGTAGATCTACTTGTTGTTAATAGATCCGTAAGAGTATTATTTCGATAGATAACTCGACGATACAGTTCATTAATATCTGAACTCATTAGTTTCCCCCCATCTAGCTGAATAATTGGTCTGAGTTCGGGAGGAAGAACTGGTAATAAACATAAAACCATCCATTCAGGTTCTATATTTGTTCGAATAAAATGTTTAGCTAATTCTATGCGTCGAACTAAGAACTCTTTGCGTCTACCTATTTTTCGATCTTCCCATTCATTCCCGGCAGGCTCTTCGTCTCCTAAAGCTTTCCATTCTACTGATGAAAAATCTATAATACCTCGCAAATCCAGGTCCGCTAATTGTTCTCGAATAGCACCAGCTCCAGTAGCAATTTCTCTATTTCGAAATGTATTGAAGCCTTGGTTAGTAAAAAAAAGTGGAATACTATATTTCCAAGATTGAATTTCATATTTAAATGAACCTCGTAATCGTAAAAAAGTAGGTTGTTTAGCTATGGGCCTAGCAAAAGAAAAATTTGGATAGGATCTTAAAAGATTGCCCCCCTTTCAAAATCGGACGTGAAAGTTTCCTTTCATCCGGCTCAAGCAGCTAGACACACACTAAAGTGACAGAAACCTTTTTTTCTTTCACAATAAGTAAAACGTCCTCACGAGCTACTCGTTACTCAAGTTATCAGGAGGCCCCAGCAGCATTTCCGGGATTCAGTCCTATTTGTACATGTGAAGAATTTGGCAATTCTTTATTCCCGTCAATTCTTCCAATTACAATAAAAAAAAAATCTAAAATTCTTGAGTAGTCTATTTCCTTGCGAATGAGTAATTCCAAAATACAGGAAATTCATACGGGATTTACTTGTCTATACTTTTCTTCTCTTACGTTTGATCATTTAGGTCCAAAACTTTCCTCGATGGTTATCTCCTACTCAAATCTCTATGCGATGTATAGATTCCTAAAACCATGACATGACATATTTGTTTACTTGTGTAGAAACAAACTCCCTTTCTTTGTATTTGAAAGTTAAAAAACAACGGAAACTTATTAATTTAATTCCACACAAGAAAGTCTATTTTAGCGAGGTCCAATTAGAAATTTTGATTTAGGTGTTACTGAATCGACCATAGACCAATTCCCTTTTTTGGGGGAATATATTAACTAAATAAACCCCAAGTCTGAGTTTCATGTTCCTTTTTTTTTTTTTTTAAGAACCATGTCAGAGCTAAGGCATCCCAATTTGATTAACTAGGATGACAGTTTATTATTTGCAACTGTCAAAAAAAAGAATTAAAATCAAATCACACATCGCAATATACTAGGCCCTCCAATTCTTTAAGAGGTTTATCTAAAAGATTCGCAATATAACTAGGAAGTCGTTTCAAATACCATACATGGGTTACTGGGCATGCCAATTTGATGTAGCCCATTTGATATCTTCGTATTCGCGAATCAACAAACTGAACTCCACATTGTTCACAAAATTTTGGATTTTCGTTTTCAGCTCCGATTACACGATAATTTCCACAAGCGCAAATTCCACTTTTTATAGGTCCAAAAATTCTTTCACAAAATAATCCATCTTTTTCGGGTTTATTGGTTTTGTAATGAAAAGTATAGGGCTTTGTCACTTCGCCCACAATCTCTCCGTTCGGAAGTATTTTTGTGGCCCAAGCACTTATTTGTTGAGGTGAAACTAATCCAATTTTGAGTTGCTGATGTTTATACCAATCGATCATATAGAAATAGTCAAATTCATTCCGATTAAACTTCCTTCCTATTCATCTGAAAATTTTTCTCAGATATAAGGAAATGATTCAGTTCCAAAGCCAAAGATCGGAGTTCTCGAACCAGTAATCGAAAAGATTCTGGAGCATCCTTAGGTTTGGGGATTATTCCTCCAACCACCGTCGTACCAAGAACTTCTTGTCGCGCTCTAATATGATCCGATTTATATGTGAGCATCTCTTGTAAAATATGAGAAACTCCAAATCCCTCAAGAGCCCAAACCTCCATTTCACCTACTCGCTGACCCCCTTGTTTGGCCCTTCCTCTAAGGGGTTGTTGGGTAACAAGCGCATAATGTCCACTGGAACGTCCGTGTATTTTATCATCAACTTGATGAATTAATTTCAAGATATAAGGCTTGCCTATTATAACAGGCTGTTCAAAAGGCTCTCCTGTTCTTCCATCAAATAGTTTACTTTTTCCCGGATATTCGGGTTCAAATACCCAGGGATTAGCTGTTTTCTTGCTCGCTTCATATAATTCTGAAAACACTAATTTTCTAGAGGCCTCTTGTTCATATTTCTCATCAAAGGGTCCTATTCGATAATGTCGATCTAGCAAATCCCCCGCTAAACCGAGCGAACATTCAAATATTTGCCCTACATTCATTCGTGAAGGTACTCCTAATGGGTTCAAAACCATATCAATAGGGCTTCCATCTTGTAAATAAGGCATATCATGTCTAGGCAAAATTTTTGAAATGATGCCCTTATTTCCATGTCTTCCTGCTACTTTATCACCTACTTTAATTTTACGTTTCTGTAAAATGTATACCCTAATGGTTTCTGGGCTATAACTAGACCCTCCTTTTTTTTGAATCCATCTCACATCAACAACTCGACCTCTACCTCCTATAGGTAATTTTAGACAGGTTTCTTTTGAAGTAGATATCTGAATGCCCAGTATAGCTCGTAATAATCTTTCTTCCGGAGCGTACGAGGATTCTTTTGCCAATTGAGGAGTTAATTTACCTACTAAAATATCCCCTGTTTCTACCCAAGATCCCAGCCTGACAATTCCATTTTTGTCTAAATTTCGGAGTAAATGGGTTTCTAGATGAGGTATTTCATTAGTGATCCGTTCTGGACCCTGACTTGTGACATGAGTTTGAATTTCATATTTTCGGATGTGAAAAGATGTAAAAATATCTTCATATACCAGCCGGTCACTAATAAGTACGGCATCCTCAAAATTGTAACCGTCCCATGGCATATAAGCCACTAATAGGTTTTTGCCCAAAGCCAGTTCCCCACCAACAGTGGCAGCCCCATCGGCTAAAACTTGACCCTTTTTAATACATTTCCCTCGTTGAACTTGGGTTTTTTGATGTATACAAGTATTTTTATTGGACCGTTCATATATAATTAATGGAATCTTTACAGTAGCTCCATTACCTGATAAAAAAATTTTGTCAATATCCGTATCAATTATTTTGCCCTCATGGGAGGCTATAGCAGGAACCCCGGAATCGAGAGCCACTTGGCGTTCCAATCCAGTTCCAACAATACACTTTTCGGACCGAGAAAGCGGAACTGCTTGACGTTGCATATTAGAACTCATTAAGGCTCGATTCGCATCATTATGTTCAATAAAAGGAATTAGGGAAGCTCCAATCGAAAAATATTGGAAGGGAAAAATACTTCTAAAATGAACCTGTTCCCATGCAATAGTTAAAAATTCTTGACGATATCTAGCTGGAACAACTTGTTCTTCTTGAATACCGCGATTCAATGCCAAAGAGTTTCCTGCTGCTACCATATAGTATTCGTCTTTATTTGGTGCTAAATAGAGTATCCGTGATTTTTGAGAGCCTTCGTATATTTTATAAAATGGGCTTTCTAACGACCCCCAATAACCAATCTTTGCATGAATTGCTAAAGATCCAATAAGACCAACATTGATACCTTCAGAGGTATCAATTGGGCAAATGCGCCCGTAGTGACTAGGATGGATATCGCGTATTCGAAAACTAGCAGTTCGTCCAGTTAATCCGCCGGGTCCCAAATAACTCAATTTTCTACCATGAACAAGTTGGGTCAGTGGATTAGTTCGATCCAAAACTTGAGATAATGGGTGTAATCCAAAAAAGGATTCAAAAGTGTTTGTTACTGGCGTTGAAGTTACCAAATTTTGAGGGGTCGGTATCAATTTATGTCTAATTGCTCCACATATAGTACCCCTAACTACATTTTCTAAACGAATTAGGGCTAATCCAAATTGATCTTGTAAGAGATCGGCAACCGATCGAATACGTTTATTTTTTAAATGATTCATATCATCGAGTGTACCCATTCCAAATTTCATTCCAATTAAAAGATCGGCTGCTGCCAATATATCTCGGGGTAACAAAAATGTATTGTTGGTGGGTATATCAAGATTCAATCTTCGATTCATATTTAGACGACCAATCCTGCCTAATTCACATCTTTGTTGAAAAAATTTGTTTTGCAATTCTTTACATAAAGATTCAGAAAAAACAGGATCTCCGCCTACACAAGTAAATTGTTGATAAAATTCCAGAATGGAATTTTCTTTTGAACCAATTTTTTTTTTTTCTTTATCAGTTAAGAAAGATAAGAAAATCTCAGGATACAAAACATTTTCTAAAATTTCTCGTAGATTCAAACCCATAGCTGATAATAAAACTAAAATAGAGATTTTCTGTTTCCTACTTACCCGAGCCCATATTCTTGCTTTTCTATCAATCTCTAATTTGACTCTTCCACCCCAATCCGATATTATGATTCCGGTATATACTGAAAGCCCATTATGGTCTAATTCAGTTTGGTAATAGATACCGGGACTTTGCAATATTTGATTGATCACAATTCTGTATATTCCATTTACTATAAATGTTCCGAGAGAATTCATTAATGGAATTTGTCCAATACAAATTGTTTGTTCTTGCATAGTTCGACGGGTTTTCAAAATTAGTCCGGCAGATACATATAATTCCGAAGAATAGGTGAGTGATTCATATACAGCATCTCGTTCGTTTATTAAAGGTTCTACTAATTGATATCTTTCTACAAATAATTGAAATTCCATTTCTTGATCTGGATCTTCGATTTTTGGAAATTTAGACAACTCTTCTTTTAAGCCTTGATCAATGAACCGACAAAATCCTTCAAATTGGATCTGATTAAATCCAGGTATTGTAGACATTCCTTCATTTCTATCCACCAGCATTTGGAATTTCCAGGTTATTAAAACAAAAAAAATTCTATTATTGGACCCTTTTTCCTGCAATGCAATTATAGGGATTGATCTATCAATGATAGAATTTTTATTTTTATTTACAGAATCACATAAAATTTGATCAAATGCCATCTAAGAATATGTACTTTAATTCTAATTATATATATAATATTCAAACAAAGAAGAATCCAGAGAATTGCATGTTGAAGTTCCAATATAATTTGTGTTTATTCGTCCATATTCGTATTTTTGAATAAATTGATTGCTAGATTCAAATTCATAAGCTACCTAAGAAAGCTTATTAAAGATACGTATAGAAGAGAGCGTACTCTCTAGACTCGAGTTATCAATCTATGCGTGTAAATAGACGGATCTCTCGCAGAAGTTGGATGGTCTGGGATTTTCATCTACTTCATTTTTATTGTTATACTACTAATTGGTGGTATAATAGCAATGGAATAAAAAAAATCAAGTCGAGTACGATTAATTACTTATTTCATTCAAGTTGAATTTTAGTAGGAATAAAAAGAGTTTCTTCAAATTAACTATACTTTTTCCTGAATTCATAGTCCAAAATTGATGGTTCCATTTCGAATTTGTCCTATTTTTTTTGAACTGCATTTTTTTCTTTGTATTTCGCTAAAAAAGAAAAAAAAAAAAAATGATTTGACTAGTGGATGTTTTGCTCTATTATACAAAATATAGTAAATAGATAAATTCAATCCAATTAAAAAAGAAAAGGAACTGATTTCTTTTTTGAAAAAACGAAATATCAAAACAAAGAAGTTTAGGGTATTTCCTCTCCTCCCGGTTTTGTATCTCAATTTTGGATTCAAGTTTAGAGTTCTTTGGCGGCATGGCCGAGTGGTAAGGCGGGGGACTGCAAATCCTTTTTCCCCAGTTCAAATCTGGGTGCCGCCTATGTAACAAAAAATGGGAAATACAAATCCCTGAAGAAACAAAAAAGGGTTTTGATCATTCGTCGGTTAATTCAAAATATTTGAGAGTTCTGTTCTCAAAGATAACATCTTCAACTTTCCCTATTATCAAATTCAAGTATCTTGGCAATATAAATCAAAAAGAACTCAAAAAATTGAAAAATACTAGTATACTTGAGATAATACTATTTAGCATCCTAATGGAGTGGTTAGTTACTGTATATGTAATTCTCTTCGCTAAGGATACCGCGAAAAAAAAAGCTAGTACTAGGGATAAAAGTGCCAATTGATACTTTAAAGAATAATCTATATAACTTTGTGAATACTTAGTAAGTCACTGAATCTAATTAATTGAATGAAGAAGCTGCCATACCAAATAGACAAACAAAATCGAGTCAAATAAAGTATTTTTTTGTTTTGATAGTTTTTTTTTAGGTAAGATCTTGTTTTCTACTTTTAACTTAATGAAGAATAAGTTAGTAACTTAATGAAGAATAAGTTAGGTGTTTTTATTCTTACATCTTTTTTATGAAAAGTTTATGAAAAGGTTCTTGCAAGATTGAAGTGATTTATTTAAGTTGGGATTAATCTTTTCTGATTTTATTATGAATCCGTGAAGGGCGTCTTCTATTTTTCATTTTTTGAAATTGGCTTTTTATACTTACGTTATACTTACTGAGAAAATCCAGGCTGAGTAAATCAAAGCAATTGGACAAAACTTTGTTAGATTGTTATTTTTGACTCCTGGCAAGTTATTCTACTATTTTTATTGAACAATAATATCAAAATTGTGGTATTTTTTTTTATAGGTAGAGGACAAAATTGACATGGATATAGTAAGTCTCGCTTGGGCTGCTTTAATGGTAGTCTTTACATTTTCCCTTTCACTTGTAGTATGGGGAAGAAGTGGACTATAGAGGGTAAGAATTAATAGGGTTAGACTAATAAAGTTTATAAAAAACCTGTATTCATTGAAAATTGCGATTCTTCAAAAAAGACTTTATTTAGTTTACTATTTAACTTTACAATTGAATTGGTAAATTATATCCAGTCCCGATTGTAACTAGTTAGAATCACTATTTTCTAGTAAGTCGTCGAGATCTTTTCGAGATTTTTATATATAGAGAGTCAACTTGAGACGCTAGAATATAAAAAATGGAAAATTTGGAGTAGAAAGAACTAGACAGTTCTTTCTACTTATAGCAACTCTCATCTATCATGAAAGACTATAGATTTTAGTCTCATCTAAATCTCGAAATAGGATAGGAGTCCATTTCCTAATCAGTTAAGAGAAGTTAAGAAGTCCTTTTTTATTCAAATTACTCACTTTGACTAGCTGTTTTCACATATATTATAAGCAAAAAAGCGGTAGGAACTAGAATGAAGAGTGCAGTAGCAATAAAGGCGAGAATATTAACTTCCATAGGGTCATCGTTTCCTTTTTTTTACTTCACAATAACTTCGGGATTTAATCCCATAGAGATGATGAATCTTTCTTCTCCAAATTCAATGGGATGGATCTCAGTTCGATGATATCGAATTCGATCGATATTATGAATATCAATATTTGAGTTAGCAAATCGATTCGTCGTCGAAAATGGAATAGTATAACACAGAAAGATCATTTATCCATATCAAAATTAAAAAAAGGATTTTTTTTTTTGAAAATAAAAATAAAGAAAATACAATTTTTCTGCTATCTTATCTAGATAAAGATCAGTTTTCATTCTGGGTTAAGGAGAACGATCGCATTCTTTATTCAATTGCATTATATCTAGCACGAAAAGAAAAAATTTTTAGTCGGACGATATCACTTGGAATACTAAATTAGAACGCTTTTGAAAATAAAATTGAGTAGTCACTTTTTTTATTTGGCGCTTCTTTCCCCAACCAAATTTAAAAACGGTGGCTATGAATTTATGGATTGTTTAATATTATCCATTTTTTTTTATTTAGATCCTCGGGATTGACGGGGCTCGAACCCGCAGCTTCCGCCTTGACAGGGCGGTGCTCTGACCAATTGAACTACAATCCCATACAATTAAAATAGAAGCTATTTACTTTCTTTTCATTTTTATCTATTCCTTTCAAAGGAAAATAGATATGATTACTCTAGATATAAAGAAAGGGGGCAAGTAATATAGTCATTGCTATTTTGAGAGAGTTACACTAGGTTTCTACGGGACCGTATTTGTAGTCATCTGGGTTTGTATTTTCAATTTAATGCGATTGTTCTTCACATGTTCAATAAAAAAAATTGTTTTTACCGAACTATGACTAGATTCTTTTTGGTATATTCTTTTTCGTCAATTGTCTATTTTCTAATCCTAATAAAAAAAAAACCATCTAGATTGGTCTTAATCTTGCAATCTTACTTTTGACTCAATTAGACCTTCATTAAACTAACTACTAAAAATAGAACAGAATTTTTTTTGGGCCGAGCTGGATTTGAACCAGCGTAGACATATTGCCAACGAATTTACAGTCCGTCCCCATTAACCACTCGGGCATCGACCCAGGAAGAATCTATTTAACCTTATTAATAATTCATGATCAACTTCCTTTCGTAATACCCTACCCCCAGGGGAAGTCGAATCCCCGCTGCCTCCGTGAAAGGGAGATGTCCTGAACCACTAGACGATGGGGGCACATTTGTATGTCTTTCAACCATATTATACAAATAGTATGTTCACTTTTTTAAAATTGTCAATATAATGAAATTGTCTAATTTAATTTCATTCCAAAGATCCTTTATGAAAGTGATTGGTCTATCAGCAAATAAAATTGACTCAATATTGAGTCAATTAGTTTAAGCTAGATTCTTAAGATACATAAGAAAGCGCTAGTTGCCCCTTAACTAGAAAATGAATAACCTAGCAAGGTCAAAATCAGGAATAAAGTTCTGAAGCTGAATTAGTTAGCACTGTTTTTTTTTTTAGTGATAACTCAAAAAATTTTCTCATTGAGACTAGATTCATCTTACTCAATAAAAATGATTCAATAAACAATTTTAAGTCAAAGTTTTTGTTGTTTTTGGGAAAGGATATTTAATAATCAATCCACTTTGAATTATAATAATATAAAGTTCAGTTTATTTTTCTTGATCGTTAAAAGATTTCATGCGGTTATCTTTCAATAAAACTTTCTTTTGTATATTCACTAGTTTGACTGAGCCGATAAGATGAAGCTAGCTTTTCTTGTACTTGTATAATTTCTTGTACTTGTATAAATGAATTTCTTTCTATTGATGTTGTAAACTGATCAAGTGAAAAAAGGGTTCTTTACAGTACAGGGAAAAAAGGCTTCTTTATTAGATGGTAATTCGCGAATACAAATTAGGTTGTAATTCCTTCGTACAAAAAAAAAAATGCCCCTTTAACTCAGTGGTAGAGTAACGCCATGGTAAGGCGTAAGTCATCGGTTCAAATCTGATAAGGGGCTTTTATTTGTATTCAAAAAATAAAATAAAAAGGCGTGTTTTTTTTTTTTATTTTATTTCTTTTCTTTGATAATTAAATAAAATAATTTCTTTGATAATTAAATAAAATAAATTGTGTACACTGGAATTAACCGAATAGAAAAATAAAATTTAACCATCAAAAATAATAATCAAAATCAAATTTGATTGAATAAATAGTACTTAGTTTTTACTAAATGTTTTGCGGAAATGAATCTTTGGTTCTTAATTCATTCATCTTTGGTTCTTAATTCATTCAGTAGATTAATATTCAATAATAGCGAGACTCACTATTTCAAATTCCTTATTAACTTCAATCCGATTCTTTTATCTTATTGGTATTGTAAAGATCTGAATTAGAAAAAAGAGATTACTTAAAAAGTAAGTGGACCTAACACAGTAAAGTTGGACTCTTTTCACTATTCTGGTAGTTAAATTCCGTAGAGATCAAATTGAAACACTAGATCTCGCTTTTTTC